TTGATGGATTCTCCTTCTGAAACAAGAAGTTCTGGGCCCGGAGGGATAATATCAACCACTTGACGCCCATCCAACCCATCCGCTATGGTTATTTCGTATCCCCCTTTTTCTTTTCGTATTATTTTGCTTACTATACCTGTTGCTGTAGCATTATAAACTGTATTGTTACTCTTGCTGCCGTCAGGATAAATCTGGCCCCTACCCCTGTTCCCGCCTACGTATATAGGATATTTTAAGAAGTGAATGTCTTTCTTAGTAGCGGGGTCGGGGGAAAGAATAGGAAAAGTGATTTCGCTATATTTCTGACCAGGAACAGGGCCTATGACAAGAATATTTTTTTTATTGGGGCGGTAGCTCTGAAAAGACAGATTGCCCATCTTTTCTTTTATTTCAGGGGAAATCCGATCAGGAGGAGCTAATTCAAAACCCTCAGGTAAAATAAGAACAGCTCCTACATTCAAAGCCCCCTTTTTACCATTAGCAAGAACTTGTTTCACTTGCGTATCATACGGAATTCGAACAACTGCTTCAAATACAGTATCGGGAAGTACGGCTTGCGGGACTTCAATATCCACGGGTTTACTAGCCAAATGGCAATTGGCGCATACAATACGTCCAGTCGCTTCTCGTGGATTTTCATAGCCCTGCTGTGCAAAAATCGGATATGCACTTGAAATGGATGCCCGAGTTATGATATATATCATGAGTGATACGGAAATGGATCGAGTAATCTGTTTCTTTATCCAAGAAAAAGTATTTCTAGTTTGCATGGTCCAATCATTGATCCCGAAAATTTCTACAATAAATTGGGTAGGTCACTAATAGAGTTTCCTATCCACGATTCTGTGGACTATTTTAACTGGAGTAATATATAGGATAAATCTCCAGGATGGATAGAAATATAAAAACTAAGTACAACTTTGCTTATGCACAACTATAAAGTAAGAAATATTATAATTAGATTAATATTAGTAGATCATTTTTCAGTCATTCATTGAATGATAAATCACTACAAGTGACGGAGATATACGATTCAAATAACGGAAAATCCAATATTTAAAAATGGTATCTAGAATGACTGGAAAAGTGGAAACAAGACCAGATATAATTTGATCATTATAAACAAATCCAAAATCTTTGTAGACCGAGCCAATCATCAATTCCCAACCATGGGGCGAATGAAATCCGATACATAAATCTGTTAATAAAAGAATCGAAAAAGCTTTTATTGTGTCACTTAAGTTATATAGGAATTCCTGAGCCCAAGAGTTAAGAATAACAAGTTCTTTATTACCCAAAATAGAATAACCACTTAGAATAATGAAACAGATTATATTTGTGGAGAAGTTCAAAATCGTATGGATACGACCCTCATTGTGTATCTTGATTAATTGGATTGTTTCTTTATGGATTCCTATACGAAGGTTTTGTAGAGGTGTCTCTGAGTATTCCTTGATCATTTCCTCTAAGAGGAGTAGGTCCTTTAATTCTATGAATTTTTCTAGAATACTATTTTCTTCCATATCATTCAAAAAAGTTTCGGATTGACTAGTATTCCAACAATTAGTAACCCACGATTCCAGAATTTTTTGAAATGAGAGAGAAATACACCATGGTAAAAATATTATAGATGCAAGATATAAGAGAGGAGTGAATGTTTTCTTTTTTGCCATTTTTTCATCTGTGAATTGTTAATGAACCCATCACATGCGTCGACTCTATGGGATCTAATATTTCTCTTGCGCATGAGTTCTATTACAAGGTATCGAACCTATGAATCTATTCACTCTTTTTTATTTGTGATTTCGTGATTAGTCCTTGAATCTAGAAAAAAAATCGGGAAATAGACTAAAAATCCACTTCAAATTCGAATGAATAAAAAAAAATAATGTTTCCTGATGTCAAAATTGAAGCACGTATCTCCGAATGCCCGTAAGAACTACTTTAATAAATGAATATGAATATTATTCATATTTTGAGTTTTGAGACGAAAGAACTCCTTTTATATAATTCTATCCTTTTATATCATTCTATCAAAATATCTAATATTTCGATAGAATTTTACTGACTATGAGTAGTCAGTAATAGAAAAATTGAGGGAAATTTATGAAGAATATTGTGATGATCAAAAATGGATGGCAAAAACGAAAGAAATTGGCTAGCTATCATTACCAGTTATCATTATAAGAAATCCAATTTTTTGGTCATTAAGGAGCCCAAAAAGTATAATCAAAAATAGTTTTATTTTATCCTTGTTCCATATATGTATGGTTTAGCGTTCTGAAGAAACCTTAGTTGAGTCTTGTTTGAGCAAGCACAGCTTATTTCTCAAAATACTTCAATGGGTACACGCAAGAAATAGGCCAATTCAGCAGCTTTTTGTTCAATTTCCCGCGGAGTAAAATTCTCATCAGTACGAGTCAATGGAATGGCTCCCTGCCCTCTGATATCCATATAAAGGACACGACGAGCATAAATACCCTCTTTAATTTCTATTCTGACGGACTGAATATCCTTTATAAGAAATCGAAGGAAAATGCGCCGATTTTTTCCAGGAAATCCCCAACGAAAGATACACACTATTCCGTTTTTTCTATCGAATCGATCATAACCACTACCTACATTCCATGAAATTGTACACCACAAATAAGAGCTAATAAAAAGACCCGCGATCCCATAGAAAGACATCACAATCCCTTGTGGAAAAAAAACGATTTGTTGAGAAGGAAATAAAGATATCAAATTTCTACCAAGATAACTGGAAGTTCCAACCAACAAGAATCCCAATGAACCTAAAAAAAGGATAATAGCCCAGCAGAAATTACTTGTTTTTCGAGACCCCATTATAGGTTCTATCCATATATGTTCTGATCGACAACTCATACTTGATCCGGTTGCATTTTATTGGAATTGAGAGAATACCCCAAATGAATTTGTTTAGTCCTTTTTTCCGAAATAACTCTCATCAACTAGCACCAGTTTGATGTGAACCTTTAGGAGTAATTCATTAAATTGGTTAGATCTAAACTAATAACATACCCTTCAGTTGATCTCACTAAAGTAAAGATATCTACATACATCTAGATAGAACTACTTTATATTTCACTCATCCAGCGATTCTGGTCTATTTGAAAATAGCCAGAATCTATTACCCGTATATCATGTTGTTTCTACAGATATAAGAGTTTTTTCGTGGAAGCCGTTTATACCCTATTTCACTAAATGGATACCCGTGTTATGATACAAGTTTAAGTTTTGAACAAAAAATGAAAATAGATAATATTTTGTCCCGTCGGCTCTAAACAATCTTATTTTTTTGAACATGAAGAAATAAAGAAGCCATTGCAATTGCCGGAAATACTAGGCCCACTAAAGGCACCAAAACAGAGGGAAAGTTAAGAGTTGTCATAGAATGGGTACCTCGATTTACTATTTGTACCTGTTATTATTATTTTATTTAATTTATATTTATTATTTATAAAGATATCTTATTATAATTTTATAATTCTAAATTGGAATTATTATTACTTAATATTAATATATAGGTCGAAGTATCTATCTAAATGGGTCTATAATTTAGTTTTTTATCTTTCTCCACGAAAGAGGAGAAAGGATATGGATATAAATTGACCCCTCTCGTCTTACGGCATATATAATTCAAATCTATAAAACCTAAATATATAATTTTTTATCTTTCTATTTCTATATCTTTTCAGAATCCTATTTTGACTAAGAATCCCTCTTAGACTACGAATCCCGCTTAGATGGCATTCTAACAAACCCTTCGTTAATTTGTAAGAAACTTTATTTAAATAAAATTGCAAGACAAGAACAAAAGATGAAGAAAAGAATAAAAGGGTCTATTTTTTTTATTTTCCTAATTTAACGAAAGGGAGGATTTAGTCTTTATATCTTGTTATGTTAATAGAGGCTTCTTAATCAATAATAATAATCTGGAATAGAAATAAAATAAAAGGGGACGAATTATACGAGACTTTTTATTTTTTCTACAATTAGATCTTATGTCAAACCCCATTCGTCTTATTTTTTTTTTGATTCCGATAACCTAATTACTTGTCTGCTTCAAATAAAAAAATTGAACTTTATGTTTTACTTAATTGAATTTTGATTCAAAGGAAAAAAAGCGTGGAGCTGAAATAACTCACTCAGAACGCTTTTTAAAAGATTACGTGGTACGATTAGATCGAATAAGCCCTTCTGGAATAAATATTCAGCCGCTTGTGAACCATCGGGTACTGTTTTATTCAATGTTTGTTCAATTACTCTTTTACCCGCAAATGCAATGTAGGCATTGGGTTCGGCAATAATGATATCCCCCAACATACCAAAACTTGCTGTCACTCCACCAGTAGTAGGAGATGTAAGAATTGGTACATAGAATAATTTTTTATTTGATTGATAATCATATAAAGCGGAAGATATTTTAGCCATTTGCATCAAGCTCAAACTTCCTTCTTGCATGCGTGCCCCTCCAGAAGCACACACTATAATAAGAGGTAGAAATTTTTTAGTAGCGTATTCAATCAAACGGGTAATTTTTTCCCCGACTACAGATCCCATGCTACCCCCCATAAACTGAAAATCCATAACCCCAATGGCTACGTTAATGCCGTTTAATTGTCCTATTCCTGTTTGAACGGCCTCAGTTAATCCTGTCTTTCTTTGATAAGAATCAATACGATTTTTATAAGGCTCCTCCTCCGAATGAAATTCAATGGGATCCAGAGAGACCATGTCTTCATCCATAGGCTCCCAAGTACCCGGATCGATCGAAAGTTCAATTCTATCTGAACTGCTCATTTTCAAATGATATCCACATTGTTCACAAAGATTCATTTTTGATTTAAAAAATTTCTTATAATTTAATCCATAACAATTTTCGCATTGAACCCACAAATGTTTGTATTTTTGAGTTACATCCAGATCAGTCGAATTTTCTCCTATAGTTAAATTACTACCATGCGCGCGAGTTCTTAGGC